AAAAACTTTAAATAGTGTATAGAGATGAATTTTGGGGACCAAATAAACAACTAGAGGTTTTCCTGTTTCCCGGGGGGTTTTCAGGAGTGTTAGAGATCTCACTAGTTTAGGGGGGTAGGGGGGTTTTAACCCGCAAAAGCCGAGGGGAAATATAACAGGTGTGTTAGGAGTTACAATTATACCTTATGCTCTTGATATCCTTATATGTGGTTAATGGATTAATATCTTTCCACCATGAATACTATTTACGGCTACAAGAAAAATGCTCACCCTTGTCTGTCTTTACCGTGTGCACTGTGAAATGTCAAGTGAAAGGAAGACAAAAAAGGAAAACCCCCTACCCGCTGGAAAGAACGCCCGGCTTGCTGGGTAACGAGGAGTATGTACTCCACCATTAACTTATGTAAGCGTCGATGAAAGAGCGGGGAATAAATAAACTTAATGGCCCTGAAGTAGGAACCAAATGCCAGGAATAGTTCACTAAGTGAAACCCCCACAATTTCTGTCCCTGACCATCAATAAGAGTTATCATTAAGTTATCATTCGTTGGTCGGTTCTTATTGAGTTTGGATGCTGACATCTATTATGAATGTTGAGTGTGGTATGATTTTACACATTAATGTTGTGTGGAGTGCTTAAAGTCTCGTTAGGCCTCAATCTTCAAGTTTTACTGAAGTTTTAGTTTTATAGGTTAATGTCTACCTTAGTTGCTTGTTGTGATATTGATGGTTAACTCCTAGATATGGTTATTAAGCATAAATGTACTAGAAAACCAGTGATATGGTTACTATAAATTAATGGTGTAAATACATACATGTACAGCGATTGCGTACATGTATGTCAGAGGGTAGTTTAAAGTTAGAATCCTAGCTTTGGGAGCTAGGGGTAGGGGTTAAAGTCCCCTTTCTCTGAGCAGTAGGGAGGATTTTAACCTCCGACGTTCGGCTTACAAGACCGACGCTCTGGCGCTGAGCTACTAGTGCACGCTCGTTCTAGTATTTTGTTCTCTACTCAGCCTGTTACAGGGATAAGGGCTAGGAATAGGAAGAAGTACAAGAATGAGGCGACTTGTCCTACAATAATGAATGGGTGTTCAACAGGCATGCCTCCGATTCATGTAAGGATGATGACGTCTGCGACGAGGAGTCAAAACAAGAATTGCGTGATTGGTCGGAATGTAAAGCTTCGTTGCTTAGAGGTGTGAAGGATTGGAACTACTATGAGTACTAGAATGGAGAGCAGGAGCGCTAGAACACCCCCTAGTTTGTTAGGAATTGATCGCAGGATGGCGTAGGCAAAGAGGAAATATCATTCGGGTTTGATATGTGGTGGGGTCACTAAGGGGTTGGCGGGGATGAAGTTGTCGGGATCGCCGAGGAGGTTGGGGGAAAATAATGCTAGGGAGGTGAGTGCAACCAGTAGTGTCGCGAAGCCTAGTAGGTCTTTGTAGGAGAAGTAGGGGTGGAATGAGATTTTGTCGGTGTCGGAGTTCAAACCTGTGGGGTTGTTTGAGCCGGTTTCGTGGAGGAAGAGGACATGGAGAATGAAGAATGCTGCAATGACGAAGGGGAGGAGGAAGTGGAACGCGAAGAATCGGGTGAGGGTAGCGTTGTCTACGGAAAAGCCGCCCCAGATTCATTGGACGAGTGTATTTCCAACGTAGGGGACTGCGGATAGAAGGTTGGTAATAACTGTAGCTCCTCAGAATGACATTTGTCCCCAGGGGAGGACGTAGCCTACAAAGGCGGTACCTATCAATAGTAAGAGAAGGACAACACCTGTGTTTCAGGTTTCTTTATAGAGGTATGATCCGTAGTAAAGTCCTCGGCCAATGTGGAGGTAAATGCAGATAAAGAAAAAGGATGCACCGTTGGCATGTATGTTTCGGATAAGTCATCCGTAGTTTACGTCTCGGCAGATGTGGGCAACGGAGGTAAAAGCTGTTGCGATGTCTGAGGTGTAGTGTATTGCTAGGAATAGTCCTGTAAGGATTTGGGTGGCTAAGCAGAGTGCAAGGAGAGAGCCGAAGTTTCATCATGCTGAAATATTGGAGGGGGCTGGGAGGTCAATAAGAGAGTCGTTTACAATTTTTAAGAGGGGGTGGGTCTTCCGTAGGGTGGCCATTAATGATTCTTGTAGTTGAATGACAACGGTGGTTTTTCAAGCCATTAGTCTGGGTTCAAATCCCGGCAGGAATAAATGACTTTCATCATATATTTAGTTTTATTTTCTTTCGTTCTTGGGTTGGTGGCAGTTGCTTCTAACCCATCCCCGTATTTTGCTGCCTTGGGGTTAGTTGTGGTAGCGGGGATAGGGTGCGGTGTGCTGGTGGGGCACGGGGGCCCTTTTTTGTCATTAGTACTGTTTTTAATTTATTTAGGTGGGATGCTAGTCGTGTTTGCATATTCAGCAGCACTTGCTGCTGAGCCATACCCTGAAACTTGGGGGAGCCGGCCTGTTGTAACTTACATGGTAGTGTATTTGGTTGGGGTGGTCCTAGTGTCTGCGTTATTTTGAGGGGGGTGGTATGAGTCCTCTTGAGGGTCGGCGGACGAGTTAGGGGAGTTTTCGATGTTTCGAGGGGACATAGCAGGGGTTGCCCTAATATACTCTGCAGGGGGATGAATATTAGTTATTAGTGCGTGGGTTCTTCTTTTGACGTTGTTTGTGGTGTTAGAGTTAACTCGCGGGCTTAGTCGTGGGGCACTTCGGGCTGTTTAGTGAACGACTAGCAGGACTATCAGGACAAGGGTGAGCAGGAAGAGAGAAAGGTAGGTTTTGATTATACCTCGTTGGATGTTGCTGGTTGTTGAGACCAGGGGAAGGCTGGCAGCGGTGATGGCTTTAGGGCCGGCTTTTTCTAGTCAAGTTTGGTCAACCATTTGGCTGGCAATTGCTTGGCCTAGTAGGAGGTTAAGTTTAGGGGTAAAGCGGTGAATAATCGATGGGAAGAAGCCTAGTATATTGGAGAAATGGTGGGCGGCGAGTTTTGGGGTTGGTTTAAATTGTTTGTTCGTTAGTGATGCCAGTTCAAGGGCAGTTAGTGCACCAATAATTGTGACTGTCAGGGCAGCTAGCTTCAAGAGGGGTGGCATGGTCATGATGGGGGTTTTTAAAGGGAGGAGATTGGAGGTAATTAGGAGGCCAGCAACAATGCTGCCTCATGCTAATCGTTTGATAGGGTTAATTACTGCTGGGTTGTTTTCGTTAATAGGGGAAAGTGAGTTAAACCGAGGGTGACCTATAACTACGAAGAAAACGACTCGCATGCTGTAGATAGCTGTGAAGGAGGTTGCTAGGAGGGTTAGGGCTAGGGCTCAGGCGTTAAGATAAGAGGTGTTAAGGGCTTCAATGATAGCATCTTTGGAGAAAAATCCTGCTAGGAAGGGGGTTCCGGTGAGGGCTAGGCTCCCGATAGTGAGGCAAGAAGAGGTGAAGGGGGCTAGGTGGTGCATGCCTCCTATTTTTCGGATGTCTTGTTCGTCGTTTAAGCTGTGGATGATTGAACCGGAGCATAAGAATAGTATAGCTTTAAAGAAGGCGTGGGTACAGATGTGAAGAAAAGCCAGTTGTGGCTGGTTGAGGCCAATAGTCACTATCATTAAACCTAGTTGACTTGATGTAGAGAATGCAACGATTTTTTTGATGTCATTTTGGGTAAGAGCGCAGGTGGCTGTAAATAAGGTCGTAAGAGCACCCAGGCATAGGCAGGTGGTTAAGGCAGTTGAATTATCCTCTATTAGAGGGCTCATTCGGACTAGTAGGAAGATTCCTGCAACGACCATTGTGCTGGAGTGCAGTAGGGCAGAGACCGGTGTAGGACCCTCTATTGCAGAGGGAAGTCACGGGTGAAGACCAAATTGAGCTGACTTTCCTGTTGCGGCAATGATTAGTCCGAGGAGGGGGAAGGTTAAGTCAAAGTCTTTGGCGGCTACAAATACTTGTTGCATTTCTCAGGAGTTTAGGTTTGTTGCTATTCATGCTATGGCAAAGATTAGCCCGATGTCTCCGACCCGGTTGTAAAGGACGGCTTGTAAGGCTGCAGTGTTAGCGTCTGCTCGACCGTATCATCAGCCGATAAGGAGGAATGATATAATTCCAACTCCTTCTCAGCCAATAAAAAGTTGGAATATATTGTTAGCTGTAACTAAAATAATCATGGCGATAAGGAATGTTAAGAGGTATTTGAAGAAGCGGTTTATGTAGGGGTCTGCGTGCATATACCAAGATGCAAATTCTAGGATGGATCATGTAACGTAAAGGGCGATGGGGGTGAAGACAATTGAATAATGGTCAAACTTAAGGCTGATGTTGACATCGAAGGTGAGGGTATTTATTCAGTTTCAGTTCGTAACGATGGCTTCTAGTCCTTCATTCAGGTATAAGAAAAGGGGGAGCAAGCTGACAAAAAATGCTAGTTTTACTGCTGTTTTGACTTGGGAGACAGATCAGTCGAGGGCTCGAGGGTTGGGTGAAAGTGTTGTTAGTAGAGGGTAGGCTAGGAGTGTAAAGATAAGGATGAGGCTCGAAGTTATTATAAGGGAAGTAGGGTGCATAGCTGCTACTTGGATTTGCACCAAGAGTCTTTGGTTCCTAAGACCAACGGATGAGCTGTTATCCTTTAGGAGCAGGTCGAGTGAGCCCTGGGGTTCAACCAAGGACGGGAAAATTAGCAGTTTTCGTTGCTGCGAGCCTCTCTCGGTGGACAAGGGGGGTTTAACCCCTATTTTTAGAATCACAATCTAATGTTTTCGTTAAACTATGTCTACAGGTAGTCCAACCTCAGATTAGTTCTGGCTTAAGGGTGAGTAGTATTAATGGTAGAAGGTGGAGGAGAATAAGCAGGTGTTCTCGAGAGTGGGTTGGTTCGAGGGCAATAAGATGTGGGGGGAGGGGGCCTCGTTGTGTTATTAGGAACATGTATAACGAGTAAGCTGCTGTGATTAAGGTGCCTGCTCCTGTTAGTGCCAAAGTTCACCAGGACCAGTTGAATAGGGAGGTAATAATTATTAGTTCCCCTATCAGGTTTGGCAGGGGTGGGAGGGCCAAGTTGGCAAGGCTCGCAATAAATCATCAGGTTGCTATTAAGGGGAGGATCATCTGTAGGCCTCGTGCTAAGATTATTGTCCGGCTGTGTGTTCGCTCATAATTGGTGTTTGCTAGGCAGAAAAGGGCCGAGGATGTTAAGCCGTGGGCAATTATAAGGATGAGTGCCCCGGTAAAGCCTCATGGTGTTTGGATTAGGATTCCTCCTGCAACTAGGCCTATGTGGCTAACTGATGAGTAGGCAATTAGGGACTTTAAGTCTGTTTGACGTAAGCAGATTGAGCCGGTTATAATAACGCCTCAGAGTGCGAAGATGATGAAAGGGTAGCTCAGTTTTTCAGTTAGGGGTTCTAGCATAATTATTATTCGTATCATTCCGTACCCCCCTAGTTTAAGGAGGACGGCAGCGAGGACTATTGATCCTGCAATGGGGGCTTCTACGTGTGCCTTAGGGAGCCAAAGGTGCACGCCGTAGAGGGGTATTTTTACTAGGAAAGCCAGAAGGCATCCTGCTCATCAGAGCTTGTCTGCGTAGCTTACGAGGGGTAGGGGGTTTGAGTATTGCAGGGTTAGAAGCGAGAGAGTGCCTGTGTTGTTTTGGAGGAGGAGGAGGGCGACGAGCAAGGGGAGGGAGCCTGCTAGGGTGTAGAATAAAAAATAAGTGCCGGCGTTTAGTCGTTCTGTCTGGTTTCCTCAGCGGGTGATAATGATTAGAGTTGGGATTAGGGTGGCTTCGAACATAACGTAGAACATGATCAGTTCTGTTGCGCCGAAAGCTAGGATAAGAAAGAATTGCAGGGAGGTTAGGAGTGTAATGTATATTCGTTGCCGGTTTACTGGTTCGAGTGCTGTGTGTTTCTGGCTTGCGAGGATTATAAGGGGGAGGAGCCAGCAGGTAAGGACTAAGAGAGGGGTTGAGAGTGCATCTGTAGCTAGGTAGGTGTTGAGACAAGATCAACCTGTTTCGGAGAGGTTTTTTAATCAAGTAAGGCTGGCTAAGGCAATAATAAAACTGTGGGCGAGGGTGGTAGGTCAAAGTCATTTTGCAGGCGTTAGTCATGTTGTAGGAATTAATATAAAGGTGGGGATGAGAATTTTTAGCATTGTAGAAGGTTGAGGCTTTGGAGTCGGTCAGTTCCATGTGTCCGGGCAGTTGCAACAAGTAGGGCAAGGCCTGCACTTGCTTCGCAGGCTGAGAAGGCCAGGAGGAGTATAGGGGAAGAGGAGAAGGTGGTGGAGTCTAATTGAAGGGTTCAGAGAGAGAGGGCAATGAAGAGGGAAAGTATTATACCTTCCAGACATAATAAAGCGGAAAGAAGGTGATAGCGGTGGAATGCTAGGCCTGCAAGCCCTAATATAAAGGTGGACGAAAAGGCGAAGTGGACGGGGGTCATCAGGCAATTATGGACTTTAACCATAAGTTTTTGAGCCGAAATCAAATGTTTTTCTTAGACTAAAAGCCTATTCGGCTCATTCTAGGCCCCCTTGAATTCACTCGTAAACTAAACCGAGGGTTAGTAGGGCTAAGACCACGGAAGCTCAAATGAAGGTTGTTAAGGGGGTGTCTAGTTGGTCCCCTCAAGGGAGGGGAAGGAGTAGTGCGATTTCTAGGTCAAATAGGAGAAATAGGATGGCAACCAGGAAGAATCGAAGTGAAAAAGGTAGGCGGGCCGAGCCAAGGGGGTCGAATCCACATTCGTATGGGGAGAGTTTTTCGTGGTCGGGGTTTATCTGCGGCAGTCAAAAGGAAACGATGGCTAGGAGTGTGGAGAGAATAAGGGTAATGGCGATAATGGTCGTAATAAGGTTCATTATCTTTCCTTGGGTTTGAACCAAGACTAGGTGATTGGAAGTCACGTATACTCCGTTGATATTAGAAAGATTATGACCCTCATCAGTAGATAGAGATGTATAGGAAGAGTCACACAACGTCTACAAAGTGTCAATACCAGGCGGCTGCTTCAAATCCAAAGTGGTGGTCTGATGTAAAGTGATGTCGGATTTGGCGAAGAAGACAAACGGCTAAGAATGTTGAGCCAATAAGGACATGGAGGCCGTGGAATCCGGTGGCTACAAAGAATGTGGCACCGTAGACTCCGTCTGCAATTGTGAATGGGGCTTCATTATATTCTAGGGCTTGAAGGAAGGTGAAGTAAGCCCCCAATAAGATTGTTAAAGCTAGGGATTGGATTGCTTGTTTTCGTTTAGTCTCTATGATACTGTGGTGTGCTCATGTAACTGTAACTCCTGAGGCAAGAAGGACGGCTGTGTTCAGAAGGGGGACTTCGAATGGATCCAAGGCAGTGATTCCTGCTGGGGGTCAGTAGCCTCCTAGTTCAGGGGTGGGAGCCAGGCTGGAGTGGTAGAAGGCTCAGAAAAATCCAAGGAAGAAAAGGACTTCTGATGTAATGAAAAGGATTATTCCGTACCGAAGGCCTTTTTGAACTGGAGGTGTGTGGTGGCCTTGAAATGTACCCTCTCGTACGACGTCTCGTCATCATTGGCATACTGTAAGGACTAGGAGAATGGTGCCAAGGGTTATGAGGAGCACGGAGTGGAAGTGGAATCAAATTGCTAGGCCTGATGTTATTAGCAGGGCGGCGATGGCACCTGTAAGGGGTCATGGGCTTGGGTCGACTATGTGATAAGGATGTGCTTGATGGGCCATTAAACGTTTTCTTGTAGGTAGAGGCTTAGCAGGAGAACGAAGACGTAGGCTTGAATTATAGCCACGGCAACCTCTAGAAGAGTAAGTAGGAAAAGAACAACGGCTGTTAGGATGGCCACAGTGGGTATTAAGGGAAGAAGAACGAATGCTGCTGTGGCGATTAGTTGAATGAGGAGATGCCCTGCTGTTAAATTAGCTGTTAGTCGGACTCCAAGGGCTAGAGGTCGGATGAATAGGCTAATTGTTTCGATGATAATTAGGACGGGGATGAGTAATGGTGGTGTTCCTTCAGGGAGGAGATGACCTAAGGCGTGGGTTGGTTGATTACGCATTCCGATAATTACTGTTGCCAGTCAGAGGGGAACGGCTAGGCCCATGTTAAGGGATAGTTGTGTAGTGGGGGTGAAAGTGTAGGGGAGGAGGCCTAATATATTAAGAGAAATCAAGAAGACTATTAGGGACGCTAACAGGGCGGCTCATTTGTGGCCCCCTGGGTTTAAAGGCAGAAGAAGCTGTTGTGTAAATCGATTAATAAATCATCCTTGAAGGGTTAGTACGCGGTTGTTTAGTCATCGGGCCGAAGGGGTCGGGAATAGGACTCAGGGGAGTGTTAAGGCTAAGGCCATGAGGGGAATCCCTAAGTAAACTGGGGATATAAATTGATCAAAGAAGCTTATTGCCATGGTCAAGTTCAGGGGGTCGCTTTAGGCTTTTCTGTGCTCTGGGGTGTGGGCTCGTTTGGGAAACTATGGGCTGTTACTTTAGGGGGAATTACAATAAGGAACACCAGTCAGGAAAAAGTTAGGATTGCAAATCAAGGGGCGGGGTTGAGTTGAGGCATGTCGCTAAGGGTGGTTGGTAGTCACCAATTTTTAGCTTAAAAGGCTAACGCTGTGTACCTAATTAGCTTCTTAGCGAAGCGTCTTCAACTATTAGGGATGTTCAGTTTTCAAAGTGTTCTAGTGGGACGGCTTCAATTACAATAGGCATAAAGCTGTGGTTTGCTCCACAAATTTCAGAGCATTGTCCGTAGAAGACTCCGGGTCGGTTAACAATAAAGGTGGTTTGGTTTAGTCGGCCTGGTACTGCGTCAACTTTGATGCCAAGGGCTGGGACAGCTCATGAGTGAAGAACGTCTTCGGCAGAAATGAGCACTCGGATAGGTGAGTCAACAGGGATTACTATTCGATGGTCTGCTTCTAAAAGGCGGAATTGGCCAGGTGTAAGGTCTTGTGTGGGGATCATGTAAGAGTCAAACCCTAGGTCTTCGTAGTCTGTGTATTCATAGCTTCAGTACCATTGGTGACCTATAGCTTTAATTGTCAGGTGGGGGTCATTAATTTCATCTATAAGGTAGAGAATACGCAAGGAGGGGAGGGCAATAAGGATGAGGATAATTGCTGGGAGAATTGTCCAGATAATTTCGATTTCCTGAGAGTCAAGGATGAGCTTGTCCGTAAATTTAGCGGTTACTATCGCCACAATAATGTAAAGTACTAGTGTGCTAATTAAGAAGACAATTATTAAAGCATGATCATGGAAATGTAGAAGTTCTTCTATTAAAGGTGAAGCTGCGTCTTGAAATCCTAGTTGGGAGGGATGTGCCATTACGGTTTCAAGACGCGCGAGAGTTTAACTCGCAATTTTGCCTTGACAAGGCATCGTAATGGCATTTTACTAGCGTCTTAGTAAAGAAAGTGGCAGAGCGGTTATGTGGTTGGCTTGAAACCAACTGATGGGGGTTCAACTCCTCCCTTTCTCGTTAGTTTAATCGGACTTGAACGAAGGCTGGCTCTTCAAATGTGTGGTAAGGTGGCGGGCAGCCGTGGAGTCATTCGACGTTTGTTGCGGTTAATTCCACCGAAAGAACTTCACGTTTTGCAGTGAATGCTTCTCAGATAATGAAAAGGAACATGATTACTGCTACGAGGGAGACTAGAGAGCCAATTGAGGAGACTGTGTTTCACAGGGCGTAGGCGTCAGGGTAGTCCGAGTACCGCCGAGGCATCCCGGCTAGGCCTAGGAAGTGTTGGGGGAAGAAGGTAAGGTTTACACCTGCGAACATAACCCCGAAGTGAATTTTTGTTCATGTGTCGTGCAGGGTGTAGCCTGTAAATAGGGGGAATCAGTGAACGAAGCCGGCAACAATGGCGAATACGGCTCCTATGGATAGGACGTAGTGGAAGTGAGCTACTACATAGTAGGTATCGTGAAGGACGATATCTAAAGAGGAGTTGGCTAGGACGATTCCTGTTAGTCCTCCGACTGTAAATAGGAAAATGAAGCCGAGGGCTCAAAGGAGGGGGGTTTCTCATTTAATGCTTCCGCCGTGGAGAGTTGCAAGTCAGCTGAAGACTTTAACGCCGGTAGGAATGGCGATAATCATGGTTGCGGATGTGAAGTATGCACGTGTATCAACGTCCATTCCGACTGTAAACATGTGATGGGCTCACACAATAAAGCCTAGTAGTCCAATGGCAACTATAGCTCACACTATACCCATGTAACCGAAAGGTTCTTTTTTACCAGAATAGTAGGCAACGATGTGAGAAATCATTCCGAATCCGGGGAGAATTAAAATGTAAACTTCGGGGTGGCCAAAGAATCAAAACAGGTGTTGGTAAAGGATAGGATCTCCCCCTCCAGCTGGGTCGAAGAAGGCAGTGTTTAAGTTTCGATCTGTTAGAAGCATTGTAATGCCGGCAGCTAGGACTGGGAGTGATAGGAGTAGAAGCACAGCCGTAATTAGGACAGCTCAGACAAACAGGGGAATTTGGTACATGGAAACGGCGTGGGGTTTCATATTGACGATGGTTGTGATAAAGTTAATAGCTCCTAGAATTGAGGAGATCCCAGCTAGATGAAGAGAGAAAATCGTTAAGTCTACGGATGCTCCTGCGTGGGCAAGGTTGCCGGCTAGGGGCGGGTAAACTGTTCAACCTGTTCCGGCTCCGGCTTCAACACCTGAAGAGGCCAGGAGCAGAAGGAATGAAGGGGGGAGGAGTCAGAAGCTCATATTGTTCATTCGAGGGAATGCTATATCGGGAGCTCCAATCATTAAAGGGATGAGTCAGTTTCCAAACCCTCCAATCATAATTGGCATTACTATAAAGAAAATTATTACAAACGCGTGTGCCGTAACGATTACGTTGTAAATCTGATCGTCTCCCAGGAGAGCTCCGGGTTGACTTAGTTCTGCTCGGATGAGTAAACTTAGGGCTGTACCGACCATGCCGGCTCAGGCACCAAATACTAGATAAAGGGTGCCAATGTCTTTGTGATTAGTCGAGAAAAATCAGCGTGTGATTGCCACAGGTAGGATGGCTGAGTTTTAAGCGGTGGATTGTAGCCCCATAGACAGAGGTTCGATTCCTCTTCTTACCAAGTCCCGAGGTGTTTTCATGCCGGATTGCAAACCCGGAGGAGCAGGTTAGACGCCTGCCGGGACTTTCCCGCCTGTTTGGCGTTAGGCCAGGCGGGAAAGTAGATGGATGCTCGCTGGTTTGGGCGTTTAGCTGTTAACTAAAACTTGGTAGGATCGAGGCCTACCCATCTAGAGAGGCCTTAGCTTAATAAAAGTACTTGTGTTGCATACAGGAGATGTGGGTTAGTTTCCCGCAGGTCTTATCAGGGACTGGGAGATTTTCACTCCCGCTTAGGGCTTTGAAGGCCCTTGGTCTCGTGCTATCCTAAGTCCCTTAGGGGGCGAAGAGGGCCATTGCGGCGGGGGCAAGGGGAAGGGTAAGGAGGGCTGCTGCAGTTGAAACTGCTAGTGGCAGAGTAAGTTGGGGGGTGTGGAAGCGTCAGGGGGCTGAGCCAGTGAGGCTATTAGGGAACATGGTTAAGGTTATCGCGTATGAAAGTCGGAGGTAGAAGTAGAGGCTGAGGAGGGCGGTGAGAGCAGCGAAGGTGGCTAAAAGGGGAAGGCCTTGTTTGGTTAGTTCCTGAAGGATAAGCCATTTTGGCAGGAATCCTGTGAGGGGCGGGAGGCCACCTAAAGATAACAAAATAAGGGGGGCGAGGGAGGTAAGGATTGGGGCTTTGGCTCAGGAAATGGCCAGTGAGTTGACTGTTGTGGCTTTGTTTAGTTTAAACACAAGGAAGGCTGAGAATGTTATAATAAAATATGTGAGGAGGGTAAGTAGGGTGAGGGAGGGGGCAAACTGAAGTACTAGTGTTATTCATCCCAGGTGGGCAATTGAGGAGTATGCTAGGATCTTGCGTAGTTGCGTTTGGTTTAGGCCTCCTCAGCCTCCAACAAGTGTTGAAGCAAGACCTAAAGTAATGAGGATTACTGAGTTATTAGGGTGAATCTGAAGGAATAGGGCAAATGGTGCAAGTTTTTGTCAAGTGGATAAGATTAGTCCAGTGGTCAGGTCTAATCCTTGGAGAACTTCTGGTATTCAGGAGTGTATGGGTGCTAGGCCAATTTTAAGGGCTAATGCTAGTGTGATCATTGTGGTAGGCAGGGGGTGCGATATCTGTTGAATGTCCCATTCTCCTGTAAGTCAGGCATTAGTAGTGCTGGCGAAGAGTAGTATTGCCGCTGCTGTTGCTTGAGTGAGGAAATATTTAGTGGTTGCTTCGACTGCCCGGGGGTGATGGTGTTGGGCTATAAGTGGAATAATAGCTAGTGTATTAATTTCAAGACCTATTCAGGCGAGCAGCCAGTGTGAGCTCGCGAATGTAATTGTAGTTCCGAGGCCAAGGCCAAATAGTAGGAGGGCCATAATGTACGGGTTCATTAACAGGGGAAGGACTCTAACCTACATGTTTGGGGCATGGGCCCAAGAGCTTACTTGGCTGACACTGTTAGGAAGTGGTGTAGAGGAAGCACTAAGAGTTTTGATCTCTTCAGGTGGGGTTCAAGTCCCCTCTTTCTAAGGAGTTGGGGGGATTCTAACCCCCATGGTTCACTCTATCAAAGTGGCCCTTTAATTCAGGCACAGCTCCAGCGTTATAGCTGAGGGGGTAGCCCGGCGAATGCAATGGGCAGTGCGAGGTGCCAGATGACGAGGGCTAATGTTAGGGGTAAAAAGTTTTTTCAGATAAGGTGCATGAGTTGGTCATATCGGAAGCGGGGATAGGAAGCTCGGACTCAAAGGAACAGGATGGAGAGGAGGGCTGCTTTTGTTATAAGGTTAACGGCTGTCAGTTCCGGGAATGTTGGTATGTGGGAGGCCCCCAGGAAAAGTGTTGCAGAGAGGGTATTTATAAGTAGGATATTAGCGTATTCGGCCAGGAAGAATAGTGCGAAGGGGCCTCCCGCGTACTCTACGTTAAATCCTGAGACTAGCTCAGATTCTCCTTCGGTCAAGTCGAAAGGAGCCCGGTTTGTTTCTGCTAGCGTTGAGATATACCATATAGCAGCTAGGGGCCAGGCGGGCAGGACTAGTCAGATACTTTCTTGGGCAGTGTTAAAGGTTTGAAGGGTGAAACCCCCAGTGAAGATGATGATATTGAGGAGAATAAGACCTAGGCTAACTTCATATGAAATAGTTTGGGCTACGGCTCGTAAGGCCCCGACTAGGGCATACTTTGAATTTGATGCTCAGCCTGAGCCTAGAATTGAGTAGACTGCGAGGCTAGAGAGTGCTAAGATAAAGAGAATTCCTAGATTTAGGTCAGTAACAGGGTAAGGGAGAGGTATAGGAGCTCAAAGGGGTAGGGCTAGGGTAAGTGCCAGTATGGGGGCTAATAAAAAGAGAACAGGTGAGGAGGTGGAGGGGCGTACTGGCTCTTTAATGAATAGCTTCACTCCGTCGGCGATGGGTTGAAGGAGCCCGTAGGGCCCCACGATGTTAGGACCTTTTCGTAGTTGTATATAACCAAGCACTTTCCGTTCAATTAAGGTCAGGAAAGCGACGGCTAGTAAGACAGGGACGATAAAGGCTAGGGGGTTAACTACATGGGTAATGAGTCCGGATATCATAGTTAGGGAGAGGAGTTGAACCTCTGTTTAAAGGGCTTAGGTCTTTCGCAATTTACCGGGCTCTGCCACACTAACACGCCATTCTCTTAGGCAGTGGGGGAATGCCCTTTTACCTAGTTTAGATGTCTTCATTAGGTAAGGGGGAGGCGTACCTGGGGCATGGGCCTCTTCTTTTCGGTCCTTTCGTACTAGAAAAGATCATAACATAGATAGAAACTGACCTGGATTACTCCGGTCTGAACTCAGATCACGTAGGACTTTAATCGTTGAACAAACGAACCCTTAATAGCGGCTACACCATTAGGATGTCCTGATCCAACATCGAGGTCGTAAACCCCCTTGTCGATATGGGCTCTAAAAGGGGATTGCGCTGTTATCCCTAGGGTAACTTGGTCCGCTGATCGGCGTTGCCGGATCACTTATGGTCAGAAGTTCTGCTAATTAGAGCTGTAGCTCTTAGTTGTGGGAGGAGGGGGAAGAGAAAGAAAGGGGTGGTCCTCCCATTCCGCACGGGGGATGTTTGTTTCCCCATGGTCGCCCCAACCGAAGACATCGGGACAGGGGGCCACTAAGTTCAGTCTTTTATTTAAGGGTCCTTAACATGGTCTGCCTTCGTGTCTAAAGCTCCATAGGGTCTTCTCGTCTTATGGGCTCATCCCCGCTTCTGCACGGGGAGATCAATTTCATTGACCTGAAAGAGGAGACAGTCAAGCCCTCGTGGTGCCATTCATACAGGTCTCCATTTAAAAGACAAGTGATTACGCTACCTTTGCACGGTCAAAATACCGCGGCCGTTGAACTAAAGTGTCACTGGGCAGGCGGGACCTCTTATTCTTGAGTTTTGCAAGAGGCGATGTTTTTGGTAAACAGGCGAGGCTTCATGTGTTTGCCGAGTTCCTTCTCTTTCTTTTAGTCTTTCCCTTTAAGCATACCAGTGTGGGATTAACGGTTATGTTTTGGACGATTTTCTAGGTCATTTTTACGTTTATCCAGTACCTTCTTTGATTTGGGCCGTTAATTTTCGGTGGAGGGTCCGTTCCGACTTACACGCATGCAGGGAGAGGGGTTGTGGCCCCTCTTATTACTCATTTTAGCATGGTCGCCCCCATGCTTGCATGGGGCGGCCTGGTAGAATTAGGGGGCTAAGATTAGGTTATCAGGATATACGGCGAGGATTATGTTTGAGCTTTAACGCTTTCTGTAGGGATGGCTGCTTTTAGGCCCACCAAAACATTCTTGCCTTAAAAATTATGATCTTTACCCTCCTGGAAAAGTTGTATCTTGGTTCAAAGGGGCTGTCCCCCCTTTGACTAACTCTCGCGGTTTCTTTAGGAATCATTGGGAAATAGAATAAGGATGAAGGGAGAAGCCGGGAGGCTGAACTTTTATCCAGTTCCCAGGCAACCAGCTATAACTAGGTTCGATAGGTCTGTCACCCCTACTCGAAGCTCTTCCCACTCTTTTGCCACAGAGACGGGTTTGCCCTATTGTCAGGCTGTCTTGGAGTAGCTCACCTAGTTTCGGGGTGTCAAACTAAAGTTCTCTTTGCTTGAATGTTGCTGGCTAAATCATGATGCAAAAGGTACGAGAGGTTATCTCTGCTTTACTTGGCTTTACTGGTCTGTTTCATCTCTTTTTCAGCGTTCCCTTGCGGTACTTTATCTATAGCGCCACTAGTTCCTTTTCTGTCGCCCATACTAAGGGGGAAAAATGGTTTGTTTAGTTTTATGTCGTGTTTTTGGGGTTATTTATAATTATTTGTTGTAGTTGAGAGGTGGGGCTAGCTAATAGGCGTCAGGGTGGCTCGATTTGCACGGGCGACTTCTCGGTGTAAGGGAGATGCTTTACTGTCTTAGCTACACTCTGATTTTACCAAGCGCACCTTCCGGTACGCTTACCATGTTACGACTTTCCTCTCCTTTGCAGTTGTAGGGCTTTAGTTAAAGATGGTCCGGGGAGCTTGGGGAGGGTGACGGGCGGTGTGTGCGCGCTTTAGAGCCGGTTTCAGCAAGACACTCTGCTTCTTGCTTACTGCTAAATCCTCCTTCAGCTGTGTATTTCAACACATCATTCGTATTCGCTAGTTGCTAGCGAATGTAGCCCATTTCTTCCCCTCTCATGCACTACACCTCGACCTGACGTATTGGGCTGTGCCAATTGTGCTTACTATTCGTCCTTCACAGGGTAAGCTGACGACGGTGGTATATAGGCGGGAAAAACAAGGGAGGGTGAGGTTAAACGGGGGTTATCGGTTCTAGAACAGGCTCCTCTAGGTGGATGTTAAGCACCGCCAAGTCCTTTGGGTTTTAAACTGGTGTTCGTAATACCCAGGCGGATGTTTGGTGTAATAAACAATCAATGTTCAGGGCTAAGCATAGTGGGGTATCTAATCCCAGTTTGTTCCTTAGCTTTCGTGGGTTCAGGGGAAGTAAAGCCACTTTCGTGGTTGGGCTTCATACCTTCGAAGACGTATAACAGTTCTGAAGGCGTTCGGCTTTAGTTTTGTGTTTTCCTTAACCACTCTTTACGCCGCTGTCTGTCAACTTAGGCCTCTCGTATAACCGCGGTGGCTGGCACGAGTTTTACCGGCCTTCTTAGCTTTAACTAAGTCAAGTTTTCACTTATAGCTTAATGTTTATCACTGCTGGATTCCCTTGAGGGTGTGGCTAAGCAAGGTGTCGTGGGCTGAGCTGGGGCGTGCCTGATACCGGCTCCTCATTCCCAAGCAGGGAATTGTGGGCATTCTCACGGGTGGGCGGATACTTGCATGTGTAAATCTAGCTAGAGCTGACAGTAAAGTCAGGACCAAACCTTTGTGCTTGCGGGTCTTTTTAAGGGCCATCTTAGGAGCTTCAGTCCTATACTTTATTTAAGCTACGGAAGC